AATTCGGAATTTTATTTGTCCATTGGTCAAAATAAACAAATAAACAGAAACCAAATTTTTTAGGAAGAAAACCCTTTTGATTTATAATGATAAAATCAATCTTTTAAATTTTTTTGAATCCAGTCGCGAGGTATAAATAGTAGGTATGAATCATAGTTCAAATATTTCTCGATCTATTCCATATATTCCGTGCTCCAGATAAAAAAATGAATATCCGACGAAGCAGAACTCATCTCTCTCAAGATGACAGACCCATTCTCTGTACTATCAATAGGATCAATTATAACAAGTCACACACTCATATTCCGGAAATACAGAAACAAAAGAATTTCACGGTCGAACTGCCAGAATAGACTAGAAATGAGAGTCCTAAGTAATTCATTTTGGATTGAAAAGCCAGGACTTCATGATTTTTATGGACCTAATTCATTGAAATTCCATCTAGTAAAACGGAAGAATTATAAATCTCCAAAATAATAGATAGGAATACCGCAAATAGAGCCATTGCGACCCCCATCAAAGGGGTAGTTCCCCACCCAGGAGCCACTTTCCCGTATTCTGAATTCAATGGTTTCAATAAACTCCCTGCATTAGTTCGTCTTGGACCAGATCTAGAACTATCCTCAACGGTTTGTGTAGCCATAAATCCTATTGCATTGGTTGAGATCGGTTGACTTTGTATACTATTCCGTTGTAAATAAAGGATCTTATCATAGATCCGTTATAGTTTTGAAATTTGATAATAATGGAAACAGCAACCTTAGTTGCCATCTTTATATCTGGTTTACTTGTAAGTTTTACCGGGTACGCCTTATATACCGCTTTTGGGCAACCCTCTCAACAACTACGAGATCCATTCGAGGAACACGGGGACTAAATGGAAGTAAAGTAATGAGCCTCCCATATTGGGAGGCTCATTACTTTACTTCCATTTAGATAAAGATAATGTAAGATAATGAAAAATCATTTCGCCTTTTTAGTCGGAACCTTAGGCGGCTCTCGAAAAAATATAGCGAAAAAAATTATTCCTAGAGTCGAGACTAAGAGGAATGTATAAACCAATGCTTCCATAAATTGATCGTGGTTTACAATTATAGCTTCCACACCTGTTCATTTGGGATCATCTCCCAGATTAAGAAAGGACAAGAGTCAAAAGTCAAAGAAAGGGCGGTGATTCAAATCAACATTTCTCTAGTACTCTATGTCAAAGTTAAATAATAAAAATATAATAGAGGCAAAAGATACAAGAGCAGTATTGTATCAGACGACTTGTCTCTTTGTAGTTGGATCTCCAAGTTTTTGGAATGCTCCAAATTCCACTTGAGCATCCAAATCTGGGTCAATACCAGCAAAAACATCTCTGAACAAGGTTCTAGCACCATGCCAAATGTGTCCGAAAAAGAAGAGCAAAGCAAACGAAGCATGTCCAAAAGTGAACCAACCCCTTGGGCTGCTACGAAAAACACCATCTGATTTCAAAGTAGCACGATCTAATTCAAAAATTTCACCCAATTGAGCACGTCTAGCATATTTTTTCACAGTAGCAGGATCACTATAACTGACTCCATCGAGTTCGCCGCCATAGAACTCAACAGTTACTCCTACTTGTTCGACACTATACTTAGATTCCGCCCTTCTAAAGGGAACATCGGCTCTTACAATTCCGTCTCCGTCTACCAAAACTACTGGAAATGTTTCAAAAAAAGTAGGCATACGGCGTACAAAAAGCTCACGCCCTTCTTTATCTCTAAAGATAGGATGTCCTAACCATCCAACCGCTATTCCATCCCCATTGTCCATCGAGCCCGCTCTAAATAAACCTCCTTTTGCTGGATTATTGCCAATGTAATCATAAAAAGCTAATTTTTCTGGAATTTTAGACCAAGCTTCTGATAAACTCTGATTTTCATCTAGTCCGGCACCAACCCTTCGATATATTTCTTGCTGGAAGTATCCTTGATCCCATTGATAACGAGTGGGACCAAATAATTCGATTGGGGTAGTTGCGGAGCCATACCACATCGTTCCAGCAACAACAAAAGCTGCAAAAAAGACAGCAGCGATACTACTGGAAAGGACAGTTTCAATATTACCCATACGTAATCCTTTGTATAGGCGTTGGGGGGGGCGGACACTAAGATGGAATAGGCCCGCTAATATGCCCAATGTACCTGCTGCAATATGATGAGAGGCTATTCCTCCCGGAACAAAAGGATCAAAACCCTCCACCCCCCACGCAGGATTTACAGATTGGACTTTTCCGGTTAGTCCATAAGGATCAGATACCCATATTCCAGGACCATACAAGCCTGTTACATGAAATGCACCAAACCCAAAGCAAGCTAATCCTGAAAGAAATAAATGAATTCCAAAGATCTTGGGCAAATCCAAAGAAGGTTTTCCTGTACGTTCATCACAGAATATTTCTAGATCCCAATATACCCAATGCCAGATAGCCGCCAAGAAGCACAAACCAGAAAACACAATATGTGCCCCGGCCACACCCTCGTAACTCCAAATACCCGGATTCGTTATAGTCCCTCCTGTGATACTCCATCCGCCCCACGAATTGGTTATTCCTAAACGAGTCATGAAGGGTATAACGAACATACCCTGTCTCCACATTGGATCAAGAACGGGGTCAGAGGGATCAAAAACGGCTAATTCGTATAGAGCCATTGAACCGGCCCAACCAGCAACGAGAGCTGTATGCATTATATGTACAGAAATCAACCGACCGGGATCATTCAATACGACGGTATGAACACGATACCAAGGCAAACCCATGGAAATACCCCTTTATCAAAGAAAAATAGACACTATGTAACTTTATCGCATTGGAAAAGACTATGCTATGGACCTCTCCCTTTCAGTGGATTATTTTGGAACAAGGGTTCATATTATTGAATATTGAATTCCATTTCTTTCGTTGGGAATAATGGAACAATTATGTTCATAGGAACAAAGATAAGCAGATCTATTCTATACCCGATAAGTACCAATACGCAATGGGGGATTGGTCCCATTTTCTATGAGCGAATGCATAGATACTTGTTCATCATTCGAAGAGCCCGACCCATTTGTAATAATTTTCCCTTATTTATTTTGTCTTACTATTTGGTAATATCCAGGGATAAAAATATTACGTTTCCACATCAAAGTAAAATATAGTACTTAACCCCCTTTCTTTCAGTTGATGCCTATTGGTGTTCCAAAAGTACCTTTTCGGAGTCCTGGAGAGGAAGATGCAATTTGGGTTGACGTATAGTGCGACTTGTCAGACATATTGGGTCATATGGGATTTCCCCGTTCTCTCCCCCGATCGAGATACCCTCTGTTTCGCCCAAAAAAGATTGTTTGAACCATCAATAATTTGGAGCGTGAAATGCAATTAGATCCATTTTTGAGGGGGTCGAAATCAATATTAATATTATCAATTATCAAAATTTATGGTTGGCTTGGTTGGACCAATCCAATAAAATGAAGTATCCAGGCTCCGTTCAGAAAATACCCAATTGGTAATATATGTATGATTACCACTTGTATCATAAGTGATTACTTGATAGCATATGGGCAATCTCAAACTGCCAATCAATGAAATAATATTATGACTACATCGCGTATTTGTTGTAAGAAAGGCACGAAATTAATTGAAAAAAGTAAAAGTGGTATTGGGAGCATTTGTCCTATATGTGCAAATTGAAATCGGGCAGATATTTACCCGGAGTAGAACATAAACCTAAAATAATTGAGGAGGCCCATTCAGGAACAAGAAAATTACATCGTAATTTGTATTCGATTTCGATGAAACAATACATCAATGAGAGGTTAATTCGATAAGTTTAGTGGATTCTTTTATTTTTTACAGAGATTCGAGCAAAAAAAATCTTTCTTAAAAAAAAATCGAAGAAAAAGCCCCTTCATTAGGAGGTAGAAAAGTCCTACTATAAAAAAAGTAAAGGAGGGTAGAATCAATACAATACATTGATTCTTTTTTTTTTTGAACCGTATGCATCCAAAGGCGCGTGTACGGTTCCTAAGGGATAAAATTTTGTCCTAATCAACCGACTTCATCGAGAAAGATTACTTTTTTTAGGTCAAGAAGTTGATAGCGAGATCTCAAACCAACTTATTGGCCTGATGGTATATCTCAGTATAGAGGATGAGACCAGAGATCTTTATTTGTTTATAAACTCCCCCGGCGGGTGGGTAATACCCGGAGTCGCAATTTATGATACTATGCAATTTGTGCCACCAGATGTGCATACAATATGCATGGGATTAGCCGCTTCAATGGGATCTTTCATCCTGGTCGGAGGAGAAATTACGAAACGTATAGCATTCCCTCACGCTTGGCGCCAATGAGTTTTTTGTTTGAAAGAAAAAAGAAAACTATGCCTTCGCCATATTTAATATTTTAATATAAATAAGAATTTGTAAGATAATATTTAAGTAATAATAGCATGGCACTTCGAGTTCGATATGAACAAACCATTATTGTTTTTTCAGAACATGGGATTATATATCGGGCGAGTAATATGAGACAAAGGGTATTTATGATTTGATCTTATCTATCCGGGCTTCATTTCAGCGTCACAAACTTTTATTTTTCACGCCAGAAGCCTCTTTCCAATATTGATGTTATGAAATATGAAAGAATACTCAAATGAAAAAAAAAAAACAAGATCATTTTTTTTTTACTTTTTTTATTTTTATTTGATCGGATCAAAAAGAAACTTTGGGATTGCTGAATCACATATGAGATAAATCATAAATATAGAAAGCAACGGAACCATCATAGTATTTTTGAACTCCCACGAAAAGAAGGGTGGTAAATGGATCACTTAACGATTTGGGTCGGATGGATCCTATTTCGTTTTTTGCTCAACGAACGTAAAAAGTCCATTGTGGAGCCGTATGCAATGCACAAAAAATGCCTGTACGGTTGTTCAATTATATATATATATACTTATTTTTTCTTGTTATTCTTTAATCTTTTTGCCTAGTCCAATCAATCGTACGAGATCGCGGAAACATTCATTATGTTATATCATCAGGGTAATGATCCATCAACCTGCGAGTTCTTTTTATGAGGCACAAACAGGAGAATTTGTCCTAGAAGCGGAAGAACTTCTGAAACTACGCGAAACCCTCACAAGGGTTTATGTACAAAGAACGGGTAACCCCTTATGGGTTGTATCCGAAGACATGGAAAGGGACGTTTTTATGTCAGCAACAGAAGCCCAAGCTCATGGAATTGTTGATCTGGTAGCGATCGAAAATGCCGGGGATTTCACGTAAATCTGCGATTCCATCCATTTCGAACCATAATTTGGATGAATCTAAATTGAATATTTTATCTGCGTAAAGTAAAAAAAAAAAGAAAATAGAAAGAATTCATAATCATCTGGTTAGGATTGATCTAAACCAGCCCATTTTCTATACCATTAAGTATGCCAACTATTAAACAACTTATTAGAAACACAAGACAGCCAATAAAAAATGTAACAAAATCCCCCGCTCTTCGGGGATGTCCTCAGCGTCGAGGAACATGTACTCGGGTGTATGTGCGACCCGTTCAGATCATGCGCCGGAACAAAATAAAGTAAAATTTTTTCCAGTATCAATGACCAGTACCAATGAATAGGATAGGATAGAAGAATTCCAATCAATATAGAAAAAAACCTCCATTGCGTATCAAATTTATGGTTTCTATTGGTGCAAATCCAATCACCTCAATTGGAGATGAAAAGCAATTCCCCAGTGGTAGCAAATGGTTATCCATTAAGCGGGGGAAATCATATTTAAGAAGCAAAAGAATTAGGCTCCTACTCTTGCAAGAACGGACTATACAGGGTCAGCTACCTAGCCAACCTTTGTAATTAAATACCGTTACTGTATGGGTAGATCTCATTGTGAAAAGACTTATTACTGTACAATTCATGGGTAGAGTCAAAGAATGTGAACTGTACAAGTTACTAATAACATTGATTAATGGTGGAAGGGGCTCCGGTGTATAGAGAGGACCTCACCGTTTAAGAAGTAGCCATAGAAACGATGGAACCCACTATTTATTTATCCATTTACCTTTACTATTTATTGATACTTTATACTATACTCAACTTGAGTTACAATTTAGTATTTTTTTTGTTGATACCTAGTATCAATACAATTTCTTATTTCGAGGTTAAATGCCTGGAAAAATGGTGGTTGGGAAGGTCATAGTAGCAAAAGCCATTGGAATTTTTTTTTATACATTGGAAGAATCCGTTTTGTTATTAATAGACCAGGAAAGGGAAAAAGAATAACTGAAAGAAAATAAATCAATTAGTTATTCATCAAAGTTTAATTTGATTCAATGACCAGAATTAGACGAGGGTATATAGCTCGGAGACGTAGAATAAAAATTCGTTTATTTGCATCAACCTTTCGAGGGACTCATTCACGACTTACTCGAAATACTATTCAACAGAAAATGAGAGCCTTGAGTTCTGCTCATCGGGATAGGGGCAGGCAAAAGAGAAATTTTCGTCGTTTGTGGATTACTCGGATAAATGCAGCAATTCGTGAGATTGGGGTATCCTATAGTTATAGCAGATCCATACATGATCTGTATAAGAGACAGTTGCTTCTTAATCGTAAAATACTTGCACAAATAGCCATATCAAATACAAATTGTCTTTACATGATTTCCAATCAGATCCTTAAATAAGAAGATTAGAAGGAATCCACCGGAATGATTTAAGTGGGGCCCCGGAGAATGAGCTCCGGGAAGGTAGAGTAGAAATTAATATAAATAAGAGAAATATAGTAAAAATGAATCAACACATTAAAAAAAGAAGCAATTTTTTCTTATGATGTGACAATCCAATCGGGGTTCTCCAATTTTTCGAACAAAATATAAATCTGAGTTGGGGTTCATATTGAAATTTTGATTCAATTGCAATTGAGGAATAGCCTATCTATTTATTTCTAATTCGAGGACCCGTGGTTCTAGGAGTCGATTCAGTTCTCTCAAATTGTTTCTCGTTATTAAGAAAGGGTAACAAAGATAAAATACGAGCTTGCTTTATAGCAATAGTAATTAATCGTTGTTGTTTCAAAGTCAATCTATTCACTCGTCTAGATAATATTTTTCCTTGTTCACTAATAAATCGACTAATTAAACTCATGTTTCTATAATCAATTCGATCCCCCGATCCAATTGGGGGCAAACGCCTACGAAAAGATCGCTTGGATTTAAGAAAAAGTCGCTTGGATTTATCCATGGTTTATTCCTTATCTTTTAAATCGTATTTCTTAATTCGAATTTCATTTGCGATCCTACCAAAATAGGATGAAATAGGATTGGGTTGTTTTATTTTTAGAATTTATTATTCAATTTTTATATTAATATTTTATTATTATGTAATTTATTGCTGTTCCTTGGAGGGGTTACAAACGCGTTACATTTTCTCTATTTCTTTATCTCCCCATGAATCGTATGCTTGTAACAATAGGGACAAAATTTTCTCAATTCCAATCGACTAGGCGTATTGTGTCGATTCTTTTGAGTAATATATCTGGAAATGCCCCGCGATTCCTTATTAATATCGTTTCGGACACAACTGTTACATTCCAAAATAACCTTTACTCTGACATTTTTACCCTTGGCCATAAACCCCCTTTTTTTTTATTCACCCAACTCTTCTATTTTCGAAACGAAGAAGAAAAAAAGAAGTTGCTGACTCGAAACCCAATTATTAAATATTTCATTGCAATCAAATCAATAGAGAATATAAGTAATACGATGATTTCTAACTATCCATTAGTTATAGTATTTCATTTAAGTATCCTGTATGCGTTTGTTGTCCGCGACCTTTATTATTTACTTTACATTTTTGTTCTCCCTCTATTAATTCAGCGTGAACCTGAGTTTCGTTGCGGATGAATCTTTTTTGATTCTTTCTCTTTCCTTCTTTTTTATCCTAAAAAACTGAAAGAAAGAACAAAACAAAAAGGGTTAGTCACAGATAATTTATTCTATCTATAATCTTCTTCATCCCCAACTAGAATGAAAAAAAGGGGAATGTTAACGCATCTGGGAATAAACGATTAATCTCTATCAATAGGCCTGCTAAAGACCCGAACCATAGAGTGCTTAACACAGGTGCCACGGAGAGATATGTTTTAAAATCTCGCATTGAAAATCCTCCTTTTTTATTGTAATACATATATGATCAGATACACATGTCGTTGTTGATGATATTTTACTTTCTTTACAACAGAAAAAAGTGTCCACTCACTTTATTTTATTTTCTGAACATTACCGATTTTTATATTTATATTTTTTATTATATTGTTAATTATATTATATCTATTTGATCGATTTGATTCTTTTTTCTTTTATTATATGTTATATTGTTATATAAGACGAAAAAGAAATGACAAGAGCAATTGTATATCAATGGGAGAAATCACGATGTGGAAAACAAGATGGGGATTCTCTACAATGACACTATAGGCCAATTGAAAGGGATGTAGCGCAGCTTGGTAGCGCGTTTGTTTTGGGTACAAAATGTCACGGGTTCAAATCCTGTCATCCCTATCTATTACTTCTCCCATGTGCAGTAATGAAGGATCCATTGAGATCAATAAAAATTAGACATACATAACATAATGCTTTATGATACTATATGTATCCAAAGTGGGGGTTACAAATCAAATTCTTTTATTTACATACAGCCCTTTATATTGGGATAAGAAAGAAAGCGCTCTTAGTTCAGTTCGGTAGAACGCGGGTCTCCAAAACCCGATGTCGTAGGTTCAAATCCTACAGAGCGTGCTTCTGTTCTTCTTGGGTCGAATTACAAGTAAATAACTTTACTAACTAGAGCAGCAACCCTAATTTGACCTCCTCCTTTCTTTAATCCGCAGGAGGTCAATAAAAAAAAGAGATGTTATTTAAAAAGAGATGAGCTCTTACTTAATCAAAGGTCCAACTGATCGCCGCGTCTGTATTGCAAATACGCAGTTACGAATAATCCAGCCAAAGTAATAGGAATTAGGCCTAACACGATTCCAAATAGTAAAACTTCAATCATTTTAAAATTTTTTTTGAAAAGAAAGGTAGGTAAAAAAAAAAGGGGGGGTAATATCTATCTCTAAATAGTAATCCAAATCGCCCACGAATCTCAATAATCAAGAATTACAATTTACATGGGAAGGAACTATGGACTACCTGGATATCTCACAAAAACCTTTTTATGAATTGAATTGTTCATTCAATCAATTTCAAATAAGACGTATCTTGCTCAGACCAATAAATAGAGCTGAGGTTATAGTTAAAGCCGCCAGTAGAAAACCGAAATAACTAGTTATAGTAGGCATGAAGGAACTAAATGGGATACGTTCTATTTATACATATGTTTATTTATGAAACACTTACCTAAGTTTCTTATCTTGAAAAATATAAGATAATAAAAAGACCAATTGACAAAATGAGTCCCAATTGAATTGAAAGCTTTTGATTTCATTTATCATTCATTATTCATTTCATTATAGACAGCACAAACAATAGTGACAGAAATAAAAAAAAAATTATCCTCTTTGACATCTATTCATCCTACGATTCTGACTCAACCGATTTCTCGAGCAACTCTTGAATAAAGTATCTTGAATAAAGGAATGTCAAAATAACATGGAACTTCATTTCTAAATTAAAAATGAAACTCTCTTTAAATTAAATGAAATCCTATTTTCAATCATTTATATTTTCAATAAAAATATTATAAATAGGGTCATTACTAAAATTAGTTATATTAGTAATATATATTAGTAATTTGGATCTTTTCTTTTTCAATTGTATTTATTCCATTTTTTTGATATTTTGTTTGGAACAAGAGCCTTATAACATAACACCCTTTTTTTTACTTTTATTTTAACTCGTTATTAGTTATTATTTATTTAGTATTATTATTTAGTTAGTATTAATTAGTATGCTCATCAATTGACATAATAT